GAAAATCCAATATTTAAAAATTGTATCTAGAATAACTGGAAAGGTAGAAACAAGACCAGATATAATTTGATCGTTATGAACAAATCCAAAATCTTGGTAAACGGAACCAATCATTAGTTCCCACCCATGGGGGGAATGAAATCCGATACATAAATCAGTTAATAAAAGAATAGAAAAAGCTTTTATTGTATCGCTTAGGTTATATAAGAATTCTTGAGCCCAAGAGTTAAGAATAACGAGTTCTTCATTACCCAGAATAGAATAACCACTTAGAATAATGAAAGAGATTATATTTGTCGAGAAATGCAAAATCGTATGGATAAAATCCTCGTTGTATATCTTGATTAATTGGATCGTTTCTTTGTGCATTCCTATACGAAGCTTTTGTATATGTGTCTCCGAGTATTCCTTGATCATTTCGTCCAAGAGGACTAGTTCTTCTAATTCTATAAATTTTTCTAGAATATTCTTTTCTTGAATATCATTCAAAAAAGTTTCGGATTGGTTAGTATTCCACCAATAAATAATCCAAGATTCCAGACTTTTATTAGAAATCCACCAGGGCAAAACTACTACAGATGCAAGATATATAAGAGGAGTAAATGCTTTCTTTTGTGCCATTTTAATTTGTGAATTGTGAATGAACTTACCTCATTCGCCGACTCTATGCAATCGAATATTTCTATGAAGCATAAGGTCTATTGCCAGGCGTTGAGTCTAGGAGTCTATTCACTGTTTTGGGGGGATTCCGAGACTAGTCCTTGAATCTATAAAAAATAAAAATAGAGAATAAAAATCCACTTCGAATTCAAATGAAGCAATAGAATTAAAAAAGAAATAATACAAAACCTTATTTCCATATATCTCAATTGGTCAAAGTCAAATTCGAAACAAGTACCACCTTTCGATGAATGCGCGAAAGAATAACTTAAACTTATATATAAAAAATCAAGTAATAGGTATTGTTATAAGCGACCCAATTGTTTGGTAATCAAATAGCACAAAAAAAAAGAAAAGGATAATAAAGATACGGTAAAATAAAAAATTGACAAAACAAGATATGATTCATCTGGATCTAAAGTATCAATTCCAATATTTCAATTCGTTACTTGTTTTGTTGCTGAATTGAGTGTATTTCCATATGCATAACCCCCCCCCCCAAAAAAAAAAGAGTTTCGTTTTATTTTAAGGTTGTTACGTCCGCCGCTGCTTTGCTTTGACTCAAATCAACGTTCTGAAGAAACTTCAGTGAAGTTCTATTAGAGAACAAAGAGGGTTCGTTACTTTTTATTTACTGTTGATAAAGCATTAATTCTTTATTTCTCAAAAAACTTCAATTGGGACACGCAAAAAATAGGCCAATTCAGCCGCTTTTTGTTCAATTTCTCGTGGCGTAAAATTCTCATCCGTACGCGTCAAGGGAATGGCCCCCTGGCCTCGGATTTCCATATAAAGAACACGACGAGCATAAATACCCTCTTTAACTTCTACTCGCACAGACTGAATATCTTTTATTAGAAATCGGAGGAAGACACGACGGTTTTTTCCAGGAAATCCCCAACGAAAAATACACACTATTCCTTCTTTTCTATCGAATCGATCATAACCACTACCTACATTCCACGAAATTGTACACCATAAATAGGCGCTAATAAAAAGACCCGCGACCCCATAAAAAGACATTACGAGCCCTTGTGGAAAAAAAACGATTTGTTGAGACGGAAAAAAAGATATCAAATTTTTATCAAGATAACTGGAAGTTCCAACCAATAAGAAGCCTAATGAACCTAAAAAAAGGATAATGGCCCAGAAAAAATTACTTATTTTTCGAGACCCCTTTATAAGTTCTATCCATATATGTTCTGATCGCCAACTCATACTTGATCTGATTTCAGTTTATTGGAATTGAGAGCATAGCCCAATGAATTTGACTTTACTTTTTTTGTTGCCGAAATAACTCTCATCAACTAGCACTATTTTGATATGAACCCTTAGGAATAATTCATAAAACGGGTTAGATGGAAAAATGTCTCTTCACTTTATGGCCCTACTAAGGATAGTGGCAGACATATTACTACATAGACTTTATAGACTTTCCATTTCAGACATCCGCCAATCCTTATTCTAGTGGAAAATAGCTAGAATAAATTGACTCATATATCATATATCATTTTCTGTATGTATAAGAACTCTTTCATTTCTATATGGTCGATTTCTGTTCAGCCGAAACCCTATGTTATACCATACTCAAATAAATAGATATTTTTTTATCTAAGTTCAAAAAAAAATGAGATTTAGTCCTATTAGATCTAAACAATCTTGTTTTTTTGAACATAAAGAAATAAAGAAGCCATTGCCATGGCCGGAAATACTAGGCCTACTAAAGGCACAAAAATAGAAGGAAAGTTGAAAGTTATCATAGAATGAATACCTCGATGAAATTGACTATTTGTACCTGTTATTATTATATAGTTTCTATTGTTATAAAGATATCTTGTAATAATTTTCAATTTTTAATTATAGAATGAAAATTCTTATTAATTCGATTCGAATTACTATTATTGTAATTATGAAACTTTCGTTTTAATTAATTATAGAATACCTACGTAAGAAGGTAAGAGGAACTTCGCCTAATTTCACAAAAGCAAAAATGCATTCTTTTATAGAGGCTTGCTGATTCGTAATCATGAATCAAAGTAAACAAAAAAACAAGAAAAATTAAAAAATTAGATGCAACTTGTGATTCTTTCTAAAATAAAATTTTATATTTTATAGATTTGAGGTCACCAAAGAAAACTCCATTCTTCTTATTTTTACTTTGATTCCGATAAACTAACTACGTGTAAAACTAATGAAACTAAATAGTCTTTGAATTTTTATTCAAAGGAAAGAAAGCGTGAAGTTGAAATAACTCACTCAGAACGCTTTTTAAAAGATTACGTGGTACAATTAGATCGAATAAGCCCTTCTGGAATAAATATTCGGCCGCTTGTGACCCTTCGGGTACTGTTTTATTCAATGTTTGTTCAATTACTCTTTTACCCGCAAATGCAATGTAGGCATTGGGTTCGGCAATAATGATATCCCCCAACATACCAAAACTCGCTGTCACCCCACCCGTAGTCGGAGATGTAAGAATTGGTACATAAAAGAGTTTTTTATTTGATTGATAATCGTATAAAGCAGAAGAGATTTTAGCCATTTGCATCAAGCTCAAACTTCCTTCTTGCATACGTGCACCCCCAGAAGCACACACTATAATAAGAGGTATAAATTTTTTGGTAGCATACTCGATCAAACGGGTAATTTTCTCCCCGACTACAGATCCCATACTACCCCCCATAAACTGAAAATCCATAACCCCAATTGCGACGGGAATACCATCTAGTTGGCCTATACCTGTTTGAACAGCCTCAGTTAACCCTGTCTTTCTTTGATAAGAATCAATACGATCTTTATAAGGCTCCTCTTCCGAATGAAATTCAATGGGATCCAGAGAGACCATGTCTTCATCCATAGGATCCCAAGTGCCTGGATCAATCAAAAGTTCGATTCTATCTGAACTACTCATTTTCAAATAATATCCACATTGTTCACAAATATTCATTTTTGACTTCAAAATTTTCTTATAATTTAATCCATAACACTTTTCGCATTGAACCCACAAATGCCTGTATTTTTGCGTTACATCGAGATTATTATAACTTTCTCTTATAGTTAAATCACCCGCGTTCTTTATACTGGAACTCTCGCTTTCACTACTATTTCTATTTTCACCATAAATGGAACGATAAATATAACTGTCACTATAATTGTCACTACTACTTACAATGTAAGCATCAATGCGTAGTTGAGAATCAAGATAACTGTCAATACAACTATTAATATGATTATTCCAACTATATTGAGTATCATATATGGAACGATCGTAGTAAGGGTCGTCACTATTCGATCCATTATTGAGATAATCAGAATTCGGATAACTAGACAAAGGTTTTTCGAGTTCACTCAGAAAAGAATGGTCCTTGTTAATCTCAAAAAGCTTATTTTCAATATCAAAATATATGGAATAGCTGTCCCCATTCTTATCCCTAACTATAAAAGTGTCATCAGAGATGAAATTCCCAATGTCCTTGACACCAAATAAATGATCCACATTACTGTAAGTAGAACTGTCACTATAACTCCGACTATGATGATGCCTATCATTGCGATTAGGATCTTCACTTTCACTGATATGTTCATCAATAGGACTATGATTACTTAATCCACACCTGTGTTCTAATTCTAACTCCTTGTTAGACAACATCGAATTGAACTGCCATTTTTCCATAGAGTTTTTTGCCCCCTATTTTATTTACATGAAAATACAATAAATGAATAATCATTCGATGAAAAAGAATTTTTGTTAATAGCCTATTTCTTATCAGAATAAACATAGAACTAGAATCACTAGGATTATTAACTAATTAAGTATTGAAAAAAAAACGAAATATTTATTCTCTCCTAATTTCGTATTTACTAATCTACTAATAAGTAAGGACTTTTTTTATAAAATCTCGTCTAATAACTAATCAAATAATTAAGTAAAGTTTCGATTGCGACACAAAATGAAAAGGACAATATACAGGATGGGTAAAAAGGGGTTTTGATACGTAGCTCTATCCAGGTAAACTAGAAGATATAAAAGAACTACACCAATCCTAAGGATCCATAGGATTAATTGTGGATCCAATCCAAGAATAGAAATATTTGAGTTTTTGAATCTTCTTTTTTATTTTATTGAATTGTATATCTAGATTAAGTATATAGATCTATCCAAAATGGATTCTCTAGCCAAAGTGGATACAATAGAATTTTTGTATTCGGCTCAATCCTTTTAGTAAAAGATTGGGCCGAGTTTAATTCCAATTCAATTAACAGACCGAACAGTAATTACTGAATTACAAAGTATCCATTGCTTCGAATTCAAATTTGATCTCCTTCCATACCTCACAAGC